TGTATACCTATTATCCATTACTACGAATGGGATACAAGTAATAAATTCCGGGCATCTCGTAAAAAAGTATAAATAAAGCAAACAAAAGACTTTACAATTTTTTTATGATCATACATCGTGTATCAATCAACAAAATGAAAAATCCCATTTTGCCTTTTCTTTTTTACCAACTTGATGTTAAGGAATTCCTGGACCTAGAAATTCATTTCGTACAATTGAACCTTTTCAAACTGTTTCTTTTTAAGAACCAAAAAGATTTGTGCCAGAATAACAGATGCCAGGAAGAACAAAAGACCTTGGACACGTAATGGATCTTGAAGCACTATTTCGGCATCTCCCTGACCAAACCCCCCCACGTTGGGATTACTTGTTAATGGTTGATCAAGCTTGATGGATTCACCCTCTGAAACAAGAAGTTCTGGTCCTGGAGGTATAATATCAACCACTTGATGTCCATCCGATGCATCCGCTATGGTTATTTCGTATCCACCCTTTTCTTTACGTACTATTTTACTTACTATACCTGCGGATGTAGCGTTATAGACTGTATTGTTACTCTTACTTCCATCAGGATAAATCTGACCCCTTCCTCTATTCCCACCTACATATATGGGATATTTTAAGAAGTGAACGTCTTTCCTCGTAGCCGGGTCGGGAGAAAGGATAGGAAAGACAATTTCACTATATTTCTGACCAGGAACAGGGCCTATAACAAGAATATTTTTTTTAGTGGGACGATAACTCTGAAAAGACAGATTGCCCATCTTTTCTTTCATCTCGGGGGAAATACGATCGGGAGGAGCTAATTCGAATCCCTCCGGTAAAATAAGAACAGCCCCCACATTCAAGGCCCCTTTTTTACCATTAGCAAGAACTTGTTTAAGTTGCATATCATAAGGGATTCTAACAACTGCTTCAAATACAGTATCAGGAAGTACAGCTTGCGGAACTTCAATATCCACGGGCTTATTAGCTAAATGACAATTAGCACATACAATCCGTCCAGTTGCTTCGCGTGGATTTTGATAACCTTGCTGCGCAAAAATGGGATACGCGTTTGAAATAGATGTCTGAGTTATTATATATATCATGATCGATACAGAAATAGATCGAGTTATCTGTTCCTTTATCCCCAAAAAAGTATTTCTATTTTGCATGGTCCAATCATTGATCTCTGAATTTCTACAATAAATTAGGTAGGTAGCTAGTATAGTTCCCTATCCACGAGTCTGCCATTGTAATAGAATAATTACACTGGAATATAGGAGAATACTTTGAACAGGTAAAGATGAAATATTTTATTTATGCACTAAGAAACTTTTTGAGTTAATTGATATCAGAATATCAAATAAGTTCTTCATTCATTCATTGAATGATAAATTACCACGAGTGAAGGAGATACACGATTTAAATAATGAAAAATCCAATATTTCACAATTGTATCTAGAATAACTGGAAAAGTGGAAACAAGACCAGATATAATTTGATCGTTATGAGCCAATCCAAAATCGTTGTAGACCGAACCAATCATTAGTTCCCAACCATGCGGCGAGTGGAATCCGATCCATAAATCAGTGACTAAAAGAATAGAAAAAGCTTTTATTGTGTCACTTAAGTTATAGAGGAATTCCTGAATCCAAGAATTAAGAATGGCAAGTTCCCCATTACGCAAAATAAAATAACCACTTAGAATAGCGAAAGAGATTATATTTGTCGAGAAATGCAATATGATATGTAGATGATATTCATTGTGTGCTTTGACCAATTGCATCGTTTCTTTATGGATTCGTATAGGAAGCTTTTGTATATGTGTCCCCCGGTACTCCTTTATTATTTCGTCCAACAGTAATAGTTCTTCTAATTCTATGAATCTTTCTAGAACGTCCTTCTCTTGAATATCATTCAAAAGGGTTTCGGATTGCCTGGTATTCCACCAATTAGTAATCAAAGGTTCCAAACATTTATTAAATGATAGAGAGACCCACCAGGGCAAAAATACTATAGATGCAAGATAAGGAAGAGAAGTCAATGCTTTCTTTTTTTTCACTTTTTATCTGTGCTGTGAATTGTTAATGAACTTGCTTTATTCGTCAATTCTACCTGATCTGATATTTCTTTGAAGCATGAGTTTTTCTATAACAAGGTATGGAACCTATGGATCTATTCCCAATTTTGGTATAATTATTTAGTCCTTAAATTTAAATCTAGAAAAAGAAAAATATAGAAATGGAAGGAATAAGGATCCGCTTCGGATGAAAAAATAATAAACAAATATTGTTCCCAGATAGCCCATCCCGATTGGACAAATTCAAAGCAATTGCATCCTTATTTGTTTTTGTTCTTTTTGATGAATGTTTGAAAAAGCCACTTGAAGTGACGAATATTATTCGGATTTCGAGACAAAAGAACCTCCCGGGTGCGGGTGGTGCCAAATTTCAAAATGTTTCACTGTCTAATCATCTCTCACCAAAGTAAAGAGGTAGGTTTCTAAAGAATATTGATGAGAAAATCCGAAATAGGTTAAAAAACGAGACAGAAATTAATTGGATTATTATGAGAGACCCAATCCTTTTTTTATCAAGAAGCAAAAGTAGAATATAAAAAGAAGGATCCATTGATAAAAAAGAGAAAATTTACCGGGTATGATTCATTTCTATCTAACGTATCAATTCCAAATCTTGAACCTAAAAAGATTCATTCTGTATTCTGAGATATTCGGATATATGTGATGAATCCATACTTATTAGACTTGTTATTAGTATACAAGAAAGAATTGAGTTGGACTCCATACGCATTTTTTTGGCACACAAAAAATTGTGTATCGTATTACGATAGTTCCTTTGTTCTGTATATGTCCTCCTGCTTTTGTTTATTCTATAGAGTGTCGTGTCAACAGAACCAGGAAATAGAATCTAACATATCTTGCTCGAATAAACGTCCTAAAAAAACTTCAGTTGCAAAAAAAAGGGGGGAATTACCAAGTTCTTTCCTTCATGCTGAGAAAGTATGCATTCTGTCTTTCAAAATACTTCAATTGGTACACGCAAGAAATAGGCCAATTCCGCAGCTTTTTGTTCGATTTCTCGTGGAGTCAAATTCTCATCAGTACGACTCAAGGGAATGGCTCCCTGCCCCCGGATTTCCATATAAAGGACACGACGGGGATAAAGACCCTCTTTAATCTCCATTCTGATTGACTGGATATCTTTCATAAAGAAGCGAAGAAAGATGCGACGGTTTTTTCCGGGAAATCCCCAACGAAAAATACATACTAGTCCTTCTTTTCTATCGAATTGATCATAGCCACTACCTATATTCCAGGAAATTGTGCACCACAAATAGGAGCTAATAAATAGACCCGCAATTCCATAGAAAGACATCACGATCCCCTGCGGGAAAAAAAGAATTTGCTGATAGGGGAATACAGATATCAGATTTCTACCAAGATAACTGGAAGTTCCAACCACTAAAAATCCTAGGGAACCCAAAAAAAGGATACAGGCCCAGCAAAAATTACTTGTTTTTCTAGAGCCCCTTATAAGTTCTATCCATATATGTTCTGATCGCCAGTTCATATTATACTATACTATATTCAGTTGTATTCGATTGGAATTCAGAGAATAACCCAAATGAATTTTATTTTCTTGCTCCCGAAGTAACTCTCATCAACTAGCACTACTTTGTCGTGAACCATTAGAAAGAATTTGAATTTGTTAGATACATTTAGATTCTATTTTCAATAGGGATTGATCACTTTTTGATCAGTTATATCCCTATATATATATATACATTTATCAAGATATCATGTATTCGTATGCGTAACAGCTTTTTCATTTGTATTCAGAGAGAACCACATATCATACCATATTCTACTAAATGGATACCAATATTATCATCTCTAGTCATGATGAAAGAAATTGATGGTCTTTGGCCCCGTTGCGTCTAGACAATCTTATTCTTTTGGACATGAAGAAATAAAGAAGCCATTGCAATTGCCGGAAATACTAGGCCCACTAAAGGCACAAAAATAGAGGGTAAGTTGAGATCTGTCATAGAATAGGTGCCTCGATTTAATATTTATTTGTACCTCTTATAAGGAAAGATATCTTATGATAAGTATACCTATTATAATATAAATACTATTAAGTAGTTAATAAGTGCAAGGGATGTAGAACGAAATTAAGTGTACCTACTCATTTGTCTACACGAATATGTATGAGAACTCACTTTAATACATTTTGGATTCCTCTTTTCTCGTTCGTATCTTAAGAATTTGATTATGAATTCGCGACTTTAATTAATCTAATCCAAAACAGGGATTTATAATAAAAAGCATATTTTCGGAGAATAGAATATAGAAGTGACTTCGACTTCCTATTGGATTTCTTTTTTATTTTATTATTTCATTTATATATCTATTCTTCAATATATGCCGTATTTGTATATTATTATTTAGTTATTTTAGTTACATATATTACTATTTGGATTACTTATTTATATATTATATAAAATATAATATATAAGAATTAAATAAATATTAGACGAAACCAATCAAAATAATATTGAAATAAAAATGAATTAAGATTTAGATATAATAAGGGAAGGGCAAATGAAATTATTTTCATTTTACCTAATTCGTATAAAAATTAACTCTGTTTATTCTGTTGATAGAGAGTTCCTAATTACTAATCATGAATAGAGGTAGAATAGAAAGGGGATCCGGGGAAAAAAGAAAAGGTAATTATCCGACGAAACTGCTGACTCTTATTACAAGCGGAACTTATGTCACCAAAGAATATGTTGAAAACGCCATTCTTCTCAGTTTGTTTTTTGATTATGATGAATTAAATACTTGTTCGCTATAAATATAAACGTAGAACTGTACTTTAATTTTTGAAATTTGGATTCAAAGGAAAGAAACCGTGGAGCTGAAATAACTCACTCAGAACACCTTTTAAAGGATTACGCGGTACGATTGAATCAAATAAACCCTTATGGAA